AGATTTAGATTATAGAATATGTAGATACAATCGGAATAAAAAATTGAATTGCACGAGACAATCAAAACACGAAATTCTCAGATAAAAACATAGCATTGCACGAGACAATCAAAACACGAAATTCTCAGATAAAAACATAGCATAGAAATAGAATAAGTGAAAATTTGCGGACCGCCTCCCGTCTTATTCCATTGTTATCCATTTTTTTTTGTTTCAATACAATTACAATAAAAAAACTTATTGTATCATAACAAATTCTATAGAAAGAACCCGTTATTTGAATGAAGTGAAGTGTCAAGTGCCAAACCAAACTTGTGGGCGGGGGTAAATAGATCTATTTATCTATGATCGAATTATATTTGTTCGATACGCTGTTGTCAATATGATTGTAAATTTTGAATAGAAATGTTGAGAGTTGAGAAAAGAATAAAGAATATAAAAAAGACTATAAAAAATACAATGAAAAAAAAGAATTAAGTCAAGAAAAAAAAGAATTAAGTCAATTTTTTTTTTTATTACTATTTTTATATGTTATATGTTATTTTTTATATGTTATTAAGTCAATTTTTTTTTTTATTACTATTTTTATATGTTATATGTTATTTTTTATATGTTATATGTTATTTTTTAAAATACAATTACTTCATTTATTCAATTGATCTTTTTTCTCTATTTTTTTCTCTATATTTTATATCAATAAAATTAGCTCCATAAAATCCGGTTTTCCGGTTTTGTTGTTATAGAACACAGTATTCTACGGTATTCTATAGAATATATTTTCTAGTAGCAATATTCTATAAGTAGCAAAGTAATTAAGAAATACGAATAATCAATTTCTATAAGTAGCAAAGTAATTAAGAAATACGAATAATCAATTTAAAAGTATGAAAAGTATGAATAGAACAAAAGAGGGGGGAGGAAATAATAAAGAAAAATTTATACAAAGCTAGATATGAATCATCCACACCCTCTTTTTTGTATTTCATTAATTGAATTTTGTTTGATTAAGACTAAGTTCTGTAAAAACCCCTGCCTTCTTTAAAATATCATGAACAGTTCCTGTGGGTTGAGCTCCTTTTTCAAGGAAATAGAGAATCGCGGGAACATTTAAATAGGTTTGATTATTTATCGGATCATAAAAACCCACTTTTCGAAGATCTCTTCCCTCTCTTCGGGATCGAACATCAATTGCAACGATTCGATAAACGGCTCATTGGGATAGATGTAGTTAAATAATACCCCCCCCTAGAAACGTATAAGAAGTTTTATCCTCGTACGGCTCGAGAAAAAAAATGATTAATTAAAAGTTATGTCTATGTATGGAATTAGAATGTCAAAAAAATCCATAAACCAGCAAATCAATTAGACATTTAAACTGTTAAACCGTCTTTTTTTTTTTCGAAAAAAAAAAGAAGAAAAAAGCATTCGTACTCTCATAACTCAAGTCAAATAACTCTCAAAATGCTCAAAAAAAATCCTTAGGCATTCTTTTATTGAGTGGTCTCTAACCCCTTTTTTTTGTTTGTCTCGCTTAGAATCTATTTCGATTCTTCATTTTAATCTAGTTGTTGAGAAATATAAGGGTATTTCCTTGTTCTAGGATCTTTTATCTTTTCCTTGAATCATTGGGTTTAGACATTACTTCGGCGATATTTAATCATTTCAAAAATGGCAGCAACACGCCCTTTTTTCTCTCTTTTTTTCTTTCTATCAAAGAATCATATGAACGATTAATTCCCGCATGATACACTTTTGATCGAAAGAGTTTTACCAATTCCAACAATTTTCTAATCAAAAAAAAAATTGTTGGAATCGGAGCCTTTCGATTTCTATTTCTATATCAAAAATAGACTTACGAAGTTGTTGTTGTTCCAGCTTATTGATTTCCATTAACTAACCCTAGATCCTTGCCCCTGAAAAATAGATGTTTCTCTTCGAGCTCCATCCTGTACTATTTACATTACAACCTAAGAAAAAGCCGGATTATAATAGAACAAAGGATGTCGAGCAAAAAGCACCTTCATTTCTACATAATGGAAAGTGGCGGGTTTTGACATCCACAGCCGATCATGTCCTTCAAGTCGCACGTTGCTTTCTACCACATCGTTTCAAACGAAGTTTTACCATAACATTCCTCTAGTTTGGAACATTGATTCAATTATGGAATCATGAATAGTCATCGGTTCGTTCGATCCATAGTAATCTATCTATACTTCTTCCTTGTATATGGATATGAAATCAATTTTCTTCTATATGCTATCTGAAATAAATATATAATTTAGGAAGAAAAAGCCTCAATAAGAATTCAAACTAACCCATATTGTATGAATGCAATATATATATTTTCTATTTTTAATTAGAATAGAAAAGTATAATATATAATAAAAGTAAAAAAAAAGAATATCATTAATAATAATATCACGAATATTATAAATAACACAAAGAAACTAATCTTTTTGAATCTACCTTGCATCTTCAAATAACCCGATAGATCAAATAACTCGATAGAATCGATCCACCAATCTCGCAGTTCTTCGAGTGTCAATCTTAAGAAATCATTCAAAATCAAAAGCAAGAATCAAACTTTCTACAATATTTGACTCTTAGAAAGAAGAAGGTTATTAAAAACAAAAAAAAAAGAGCAATTCAGATTCGGATATCGTTATTCTGATATATAAAAAGAGTATGCTCTGGGACGGAAGGATTCGAACCTCCGGATAGCGGGACCAAAACCCGTTGCCTTACCACTTGGCCACGCCCCAAATAGATTTCTATTTGAAACTACTAAACACTAATATAGGTATTCCTTGTTCGTCAATTCCAGTTCCAAATAGCTATGGAATAGAGTAGATTCTTGCTACGATTTTTGCACGTATGGATAGAGAATTAAATAGAGAATTAAACCAAATTAAATAGAGAATTAAACCAAATTTATTGATCATTACATAGAATTCAATTAAGATATTGTATGAAAGTATGATTTCTTCTATTCTCTTGTAAGAATGGAAGGCTTTTTGATTGGGTGAGTTCAAAGAAGTATTGTTTAGTCTGCCTTATTTTTTTTCCTTTCTTCATTTTTTTCCTTATATCAAAAAACATATTAATAACTCAATCAAAATTATCTCCAAGAACAAAATTTTGTTATGCTTAATATCTTTAATTTGATCTGTATCTGTTTTAATTCTGCCCTTTTTTCAAGTCATTTTTTATTCGTCAAATTGCCCGAGGCCTATGCTTTTTTGAATCCAATCGTAGATTTTATGCCAGTAATACCTCTTCTCTTTTTTCTCTTAGCCTTTGTTTGGCAAGCTGCTGTAAGTTTTCGATGAGATCCTTAATACTGTCCTAGAAAAATTCATGATTGATTCAAGAAAAAAAATTCTAACAATTGAAAAGATCAGATGAAAAGACCAGATAAGTCTTACACTATGAACAAACCCTCAATTCAAAGATGGAAATTCTTGGATAGCCATGATAAATCTGGATCATCCCATTTCCCGATTCTGACCCTTTTCGCCGAAGAACCCTAGAGTCCGCCACAATATATAATTTAATTGTTGGTATGAAAGAATTATTTTTTTGTAATGAAAAACTCAACTCTTATTACAAGTGAATTTCTGAAAAGTCTTTTCGATTTCTAGAAATTCTAGAAATCGCTTTATTTCTTGGTGTCAAAATCAAAACCAAAAAAAATAGGATATGTGGTATAAAAACGGGGAATCTATTCTCTTCTTTTCCAAAAAAAAAAATGATCTTGGAGATTGTATAATGCTTACTCTTAAACTCTTTGTTTACACCGTAGTGATATTCTTTGTTTCTCTCTTCATCTTCGGATTTTTATCTAATGATCCGGGACGTAATCCTGGGCGTGAAGAATAAAAAAGGGAGAGTTCCTTGCTTCATTTTTAGAATCATTTTTAGAAATGGTATTAGGATTTGATCTATTACACTGCCAAAAACCGAAACGGAAAGAGAGGGATTCGAACCCTCGGTACGAATAACTCGCACAACGGATTAGCAATCCGACGCTTTAGTCCACTCAGCCATCTCTCCTAATTGAGAAAAGATAATTACTATGTTACAGCACGCAAAAAGAAATGCTTGAAAAAAGTCCTTTTTTACTTTGTTATATTTTTACTTTGTTATATAGGTGTTATATAGGTTATATAGATTATTATATATTTATTTATTTTATATAGAATAGAGTATTATTAATCTATAAATAGATAGATTCTAAATTTTATTATTATTATATAGATATAGATTGATTATATAGAATATAGATATATCCAACTTTTCTATAGATATATAGAACTTTTATCAGTAATTCCATTTCATTTATATTCTTAAATAAAACAAGGGCTCTAAAGAAAGAAATATCTCAACTGAAATAAAAAAAAAAAAAGAAAGAATATCGCTTCGATTTCGCCCAAAAGAAAAGAGGCTTTTTTTATTTCCAATTTCCACGACCGGCCGGGTTAGTACCCGGCCGGGCTCATTTTTTTCTTTTTAACTCAAATAACTCATTTTTTCTATGATTCTGCGACCTGACTTGTTGTAACAAAAAAATATTGTTATTGGATTGAATCAACAATCAGAAGCAGAAGAAGTCCTATTTCCGTTCCTATCTATGATATAGAATCCAAATATTATTTCTATTCTTTTTTTTTCTTCCTATTTCTTTTCTTTTTATTTCCATTTATTTTACTAGAATTAAGTAGAATAAATAATAAAAAAAAACTATGGATTTTTGCACAATCCATTTTTATGTTTGAATAAGTCCTTTTGTCGAACCCTATCTATCAAAACTCCTATAACACAAGTCTTCTGACAAAAGTCGGCAAGGTTCTAATTTTCAGGATTTTTTATGCTCCTATCTTGTAATCCTATCTTGATTACACCCAATTCCCCTGTTCGACAAAGGGTCCCTTTATATACAATAATCGCATTGTAGCGGGTATAGTTTAGTGGTAAAAGTGTGATTCGTTCTATTAATACCC